ACCCTTGTAAAAAGGTTGAGACCTAGAGCTAGAGGGCGCAGTTATCTAATAAAACGACCTACCTGTCATATAACAATTGTATTGAAGGATAAATCTAAAAAAATCTAAATATGAGTCTAAGATTTAGATTCATATTTAGAAATAACATATGGATGGAAAAATAATAGAATAATATGGGACAAAAAATAAATCCACTTGGTTTCAGACTTGGTACAACCCAAAATCATCATTCCTTTTGGTTCGCACAACCAAAAAGTTTTTCCATTGGTCTCCAGGAAGATGAAAAAATACGAGATTGTATCAAGAATTATGTACAAAAAAATATGAGAATATCCTCGGGTTTCGAAGGAATTGCACATATAGAAATTCAAAAAAGAATCGATCTTATTCAGGTCATAATCTATATTGGATTCCCAAATTTATTAATAGAGGGTCGAAGACGAGGAATCGAAGAATTACAAACGAATGTACAAAAAGAGTTGAATTCTGTAAACCGGAGACTCAACATTGCTATCACAAGAGTTGAAAAACCTTATGGACAACCTAAAATTCTGGCAGAATACATAGCTTTACAGTTAAAAAATAGAGTTTCGTTTCGAAAAGCAATGAAAAAAGCTATTGAATTAACTGAGCAAACAGATACAAAAGGAATTCAAATACAAATTGCAGGGCGTATCGACGGAAAAGAAATTGCACGTGTCGAATGGATCAGAGAAGGTAGGGTTCCCCTACAAACCATTCGCGCTAAAATTGATCATTGTTCCTATACAGTTCGAACTATCTATGGAGTATTAGGCATCAAAATTTGGATATTTGTAGACGGGAAATAATGGACCTTTATTTGTCTTACCATTCCATCCAGTGATAGAACAAAAAATGAAAAACTGTTTTATTTTCCTCCTGTTTGTTGAATCAAATATGAGCTTAATTCTTTTAATTCTCTTAATTCTTTTAATTCTATAGGGATGAATAAAAATTTGATTTACATTTTTGGTAGAATTGCTATGCTTAGTGTGTGACTCGTTGTCTTGGTTTTTCTTTAGAGTCAGGATAAAAAAAAAATAGACTGACTATGATTATGAACTAGTAACTATAGAAACTAATAACCAACTTATGGCTTCGTATTGTCGAGATCCAAAAAACAGTCACTATATGAGATATCGATCATATAGTTGTAGCAACTGCAAATTTTTCCAAAAAAATAAATTGGATTCCGGGTTGTGAATAATAAGGAGATGTAGATAAATTAAATGGAAGGACGATAGATAGAAAGAAAAGAATATCAACGATATATGATTCCAATATGTATGGTTTATGAATCATTTTATAAAAGGCAGTGTGATAAAGCATCAATACTAAAAAAGTAAAGAGCCCCAAGTTAATAGGAACTGAGGAGATTAACTTTGAAACGCATTTTGTTGGGAGCTCCATTGTCGAGTTCAGGCCTAATCATTGACGGAGAAGCTATGGGAACGACGGAACCCGTGATTGCATAGGATTCTATTGAAAACGAATCCTAATGATTCATTGGGTGGGATGGCGGAACGGACCAGGAACAAATTAATTAAATTTTTCTGAAACAGTCATAGGTTGACCCTACAAATGAAGCAGAAAAGAGTCAATATTCGCCCGCGAAACATTGATTTTTTGGATTAACAAATTTTTGAAATTAAATTCAAAAATCAAAAAAGTTAAAAAAAGAATTCGTTATGTTATAATGTATTAGATTTAAATTTGAAATTAAATAAAAAAAACATTAACTAAATTGACTAAATTAATTAACTTATTAGATTTTATATTTAATTTAACTTATTATTAATAATTTTAATTATTAATAATTTCATTTTTATTATTTACTTATTCTTATTTTTTTCTTATTTTTATTCTTATTTATTTCATTTCTTATTTCTTTTTATTTATATTATTATTTATATATATTTATTATATATATTTATATTTTATATATTTCATTTTATTATTATTTATATATTTCATTTTATTTTTATTATTAATTTATATATATTTAAATTTATATATATTTATTATATATATTTATATTATTTATATATATTAATTATTATATATTATATTATTTATATATATTATTTATATATATTAATTATATTTATATATATATATTAATTCTATTTTTATATTAATTCTATTTTTATATATATTAATTATATTATTTTTTATATATATTAATTATATTATTTATATATCGTTTTATCGTTCATATATACTATATTCGTTCATATATACTATATTCATATATACTATATAAAATATATACTATATAAAAAATAAATAAATAAAATAATAAATATTAATTTAACAAACATATATAATAAACATATAAATATTAAACGATATTATCTAAAAACTATATTATAACTCTATTATACTATTATATATTATAACTCTATTTATTTTTATTTATTATAACTCTATTTTATTTATTATAACTCTATTTATTATATAATATATAATACAAATTATTATATAATATTATAATACAAAAAATACAAAAATTCAAATTCATGTTCATCATATTCATATATTAATTATAAAATTCTAAATTTATTAGAATTATATAAATAGAATTCTATTTATTAATTTATATTTATTTTATATTTATTTATATTAATATATATTTATATTATATTAATATAAATATTCAAACTTATTAGGTAAAGGTAAATATTTTAAGTAAAGGTAAATATATCTTGCATGCAGTTTTCCTATGTAATATCAAGAAATCCCATTATTTAGTGTATTATTAACTTAGTGTATTATTAATATAAAATACATGTGTATCCGTATGTAATATTATTGAATCCTTTATATTGAATTGTTTCTTCTTTCGCGAGGAGCCGGATGAGAAGAAACTCTCATGTCCGGTTCTGCAGTAGAGATGGAAGAGGAAAACAACCATCAACTATAACCCCAAAAGAACCAGATTCCGTAAGCAACATAGAGGAAGAATGAAAGGAATATCTTATAGAGGCAATCATATTTGTTTTGGAAGATATGCTCTTCAGGCACTTGAACCCGCTTGGATCACAGCTAGACAAATAGAAGCGGGGCGAAGAGCAATGACCCGATATGCACGTCGTGGTGGAAAAATATGGGTACGTATATTTCCCGACAAACCTGTTACAGTAAGACCTACAGAAACACGTATGGGTTCGGGGAAGGGGTCTCCCGAATATTGGGTATCTGTTGTTAAACCGGGTCGAATACTTTATGAAATGGGCGGAGTATCCGAAACTGTGGCCAGAGCAGCCATTTCAATAGCTGCGTGCAAAATGCCTATACGAACTCAATTTATTATTGCGGGATAGAGATGTAGAACAAAAGAAAAGGGCATTAGGAATGAATGAAAAAATACAATTGCAGGTTTATTTTTTTTTTGCCAGATAATATTTCTTTTCTTTCTTCATCCTTTGCATTGAAAGAGCAGATAAAAAATGATATGATTCAACCTCAGACCCTTTTAAATGTAGCGGATAATAGCGGGGCTCGAGAATTGATGTGTATTCGAATTTTAGGAACTAGTAATCGCCGATATGCTCATATTGGTGACGTTATTGTTGCTGTAATCAAAGAAGCAGTGCCCAATATGCCACTCGAAAGATCAGAAGTAATTAGAGCTGTAATTGTACGTACGTGTAAAGAACTCAAGCGTGAAAACGGTATGAGAATACGATATGATGACAATGCAGCAGTTGTCATTGATCAAGAAGGAAATCCAAAAGGGACTCGAGTTTTTGGTGCAATCGCCAGGGAATTGAGAGAATTCAATTTCACTAAAATCGTCTCATTAGCTCCTGAAGTATTATAAATATTAGTAGATGAAATTATGATATAGTAGAATATCTGAAATAGATAAATTAGTAGATTATGTCTCAAGCATATACTTTTTTTATGAATTCATAAAAAAAAAAAAAAAATAAACACGTTGATTATATCAAAATTAGGGGGCAACTATAATTATAGTTCATCATGGGTAGGGACACTATTGCCGAAATAATAACTTCTATAAGAAATGCTGACATGAAAAAAAAAGGAACGGTTCGAATAGCATCTACTAATATCACCGAAAGCATTGTTAAAATACTTCTGCGAGAAGGTTTTATTGAAAACGTTAGAAAACATCGAGAAAATAAGAAAAATTTCTTGGTTTCAACCCTGCGACATAAAAGAACTAGGGAAAGAATATATAAAACTATTTTAAAGCGTATCAGCCGACCTGGTCTACGAATCTATTCCAACTACCAACGAATTCCTAGGATTTTAGGCGGAATGGGGATTGCTATTTTTTCTACTTCTCGAGGTATAATGACAGATCGAGAAGCTCGCCTAGAAGGAGTTGGGGGAGAATTTTTGTGTTATATATGGTGATCCTTTTCCTACGGCATCCTAATTTGATCTCTAACTTCTCAGTTGTGAAAAGAATGAAAAGAAAAAGAGAGGAAAAGTGAGTTATATGACTGCTCCCCCATTAATTGATACTTCAAGAAAAGGTTACCCGGAATAAAAGAAAAAAAATGGATTCATGAGGGTTTAATTACTGAATCACTTCTCGATGGTATGTTCCGGGTCCCTTTAGACAATGAAAATCTAATTCTAGGTTATGTTTCGAGGAGGATCCAACGCGGTTTTATCCGGGTACTACCAGGAGATAGAGTCAAAATCGAAGTAAGTAGTTATGATTCAACCAGCAGGGGACGTCTAATTTATAGACTTCGCAACGAAGTTTTGAACGATTAGGGGATTTTTTTCATTTCATTCGTAGGGGGATACAATTCGAGGTTCAAAAATTAAGGAAACTTTTTTTATTTCATTTCAAAGAATAGATTCAGAATCAAGGTAAGGAATCGTAAATATGAAAATAAGGGCTTCTGTTCGTAAAATTTGTGAAAAATGTCGACTGATCCGTAGGCGCGGACGAATTATAGTGATTTGCTCTAATCCAAGACATAAACAGAGACAAGGATAATCTTTTGAGTTTTCTAAAGTCTAAAGAAAGGATCAATGTAAAAATAAAGAATCTGTTTTAACATGAAATGGATATCTCCGTATATTTCTGACTCATATTTATGAGATGATAAAATATGACAAAACCTATACCAAGAATTAGTTCACGTAGAAATGGACGTATTGGTTCGCGTAAGAATGGACGTAGAATACCAAAAGGAATTATTCATGTTCAAGCGAGTTTCAACAATACCATTGTAACTGTTACAGATGTACGAGGGCGAGTGGTTTCTTGGTCCTCCGCGGGTACTTCTGGATTCAAAGGCGCAAAAAGAGGAACACCTTTTGCTGCTCAAGCCTCAGTGACAAATGCTATTCGTACAGTTGTTGATCAAGGTATGCAACGCGCAGAAGTCATGATAAAAGGTCCTGGTCCCGGACGAGATGCAGCATTACGAGCTATTCGTCGAAGTGGTATACTATTAAGTTTCGTACGCGATGTAACTCCTATGCCACATAATGGATGTAGACCCCCTAAAAAAAGACGTGTATAGAAATAAGAATTGAACAGATTTCAAGAGAAATAAATGATTCAATAATCTAATCAAATAACAATAATATATTATTATGGTTCGAGAGGAAATAGCAGGATCCACTCGAACACTACAGTGGAAGTGTGTTGAATCAAGAATAGACAGTAAGCGTCTTTATTATGGGCGTTTCGTTCTGTCCCCGCTTATGAAAGGTCAAGCCGATACCATAGGTATTGCTATGCGACGGATTTTACTTGAAGAAATAGAAGGAACATGTATAACACGTGCAAAATCTGAAAAAGTACCACATGAATATTCTACGATAGTGGGTATTGAAGAATCGGTACATGAAATTTTAATGAATTTGAAAGAAATTGTATTAAGAAGTAATCTATATGGCACTCGAGACGCATCCATTTGCGTCAAAGGCCCCAGATACATAACAGCTCAAGATATTATCCTACCGCCGTCTGTGGAGATAGTTGACACTACACAGCATATAGCTACCCTGACAGAGCCTCTTGATTTGTGTATTGGATTACAAATCCAAAGAGATCGCGGATATCGTATGAGACCCACAAATAACTCTCAAGATGGAAGTTATCCTATAGATGCTGTATCCATGCCTGTTCGAAATGCGAATCATAGTATTTATTCTTATGGGAATGAAAATGAAAAACAAGAGATCCTTTTTCTAGAAATATGGACAAATGGAAGTTTAACTCCTAAAGAAGCACTCCACGAAGCTTCTCGTAATTTGATTGATTTATTTATTCCTTTTCTACATGCAGAGGAAAAGGACATTAATTTCGAAGAAAATAAAAGCAGATTGACTTTACCCCTTTTTACCTTTCATGATAGATTAGCTAATCTAAAGAAAAACAAAAAAGAAATTGCATTGAAATGTATTTTTATTGACCAATCAGAATTGCCTTCCAGGACCTATAATTGTCTCAAAAGGTCCAATATACATACATTATTGGACCTTTTGAGTAACAGTCAAGAAGATCTTATGAAAATTGAATATCTTCGGATAGAAGATGTAAAACAGATAGTGGACATTCTACAGAAGCATTTCACAATTAATTTACCTAAGACTAAGTTTTCATTTTAAATCTATCACAATTACTTCATCTTTTTCTTTTTTTTTTTTCTCTATACTATAAAAAAAAAAAAGAAAAATAAAAAAAGTTTATTTATATATTATATTATTATTTTATTTATATATTATTATTATATTTATATAAATATAAAAATTATATAAAATAAATATAATATTAATTATATAATATTATAAAATTATATAATATTATAAATATAAAAAAATATAATATAAAAAAAGTTATAGTAAAGTTATAGTTATATAAAAATAGTTATATAAAAAAAAATAGTTATATAAAAAAAGAAGAAATTTTTGAATCTTAAGCACAATCCGTATTGAGATGGATTAAAAATAATGTATCTAGGGAAGATTCAGTTTGAATCGGCTATTCCCTAGATACCTACGCGCAGTATTTCACGGTTGAATCAATTTAAAAAAGACCTAAAGTAAGGGATTTATCAATAGGTAATGTTGCTCCAATACCTAACCAAAGAGCTACTGCGGTACCGATCAAAAAGACTGTTGTAGCTACTGGACGACGAAATGGATTTTGGAATTTATTGACATTCTCCAAAAAGGGTACTGTTAATAATCCCGCTGGTACTGAAACCATTAAAAGAACACCCAGCAACTTATTTGGTACTGTGCGAAGTATTTGAAATACGGGAAAGAAGTACCATTCGGGTAATATTTCCAAAGGAGTTGCAAATGGATCTGCCGGTTCACCAATCATTGAGGGTTCTAGGACCGCTAAGCCTACGTTACATGCTATAGTACCCAAAATAACTACTGGAAAAATATATAAAAGATCATTGGGCCATGCGGGTTCTCCGTAATAATTATGTCCCATCCCTTTAGCCAATTTAGCTCTTAATACAGGATCATTCAAGTCAGGTTTCTTTGTTATTGGGATAGGTGAATTCTTATGGATCCACCCCCCGAAGGAACCGGACATGAGAATTTTTCATCATCCGGCTCGAGCAAGAATCAAATCAAAGGAATGACAGAAGTAGATCTATATCAAATCTATATTTCATCCATATATACACATATATAGTGACTCTATGTAAGAAAATATTTATTGAACTCCATTTTCCGGAGTTGCAACTATTCATTGGCAAGAATTAAATTCTTACAGGTAAATGCTCAATATCCAAGTAGGCTTAAAAATTTGATCATGATCGAGTGCTTTTTGGATTATCTCATATCTTGTGATTGGTATTTATTCTCACAATATCGTGAGTCTTCTTTTCTTATAAATACAAAGAATTTACTTGTTACTAATGTAGTTTAACCTCTGTTTTTCCTTAGATCCCTTATTTCACTCCGATAGTATCATGGATCTGGATGGATGCAAAGGAAATGGATGCATTTCCATACTATAAACTATAAATAAGTAAGTAGAATAGATAGAACATAATCCAGATTATGCCACATCATCTATTTTACGGGATCTTACGGAGCCTGTCCATGCATGACATGGATTCGGGTATGATCATGGAAAAGATTCTCCTCAAGCGAACCAGCCTATCTTCCGCTACGTAGGGGGACTCGCGCGGTGATTGGATGCAGAGACACTTTTGGTTGTGAATTCCAATGTGGCGGATAAAATCATATATCCGCATGGCCCAATCAATAGTTCAAGTCACACACTCCCATAATCCATCTTCTCTTCGGAGGATCCACTTCAACTATTCATATCAAAGTATCAAATAAAGAATACTTCGGAGTTGAAGAGAAATATCCAAATAACATGTCTTATTTTTTTTTTTCAATAATCCATATTTGTAGCAATGAGATACTATTGTTCCTTTCCAAAATAATATATGATCAATTACAAATAGCTATGATCTGTCTTTTTTAGTTTATAAAGGACCTGAAATACCTTGCTTACGTATCATTGAGAAGTGCATTAACATAAATACGGCAGTAAGAAGAGGCAATACAAAAGTGTGTAAACTATAAAAACGGGTCAAAGTGGATTGACCCACACTAGCACTTCCGCGTAATAACTCTACCAAAGGCGATCCTATTACAGGAATAGCTTCAGGTACGCCTGTCACAATTTTTACTGCCCAATAACCAATTTGGTCCCAAGGTAAGGAATAACCAGTTACACCGAAAGATGCAGTCAATACAGCAAGAACTACACCCGTAACCCAAGTTAATTCGCGAGGTTTTTTAAATCCGCCTGTGAGATACACACGAAATACGTGCAAAATCATCATTAGAACCATCATACTTGCTGACCATCGATGAACTGATCGGATTAACCAACCAAAGTTGGCCTCAGTCATTATGTATTGAACAGAGGAAAAGGCCTCTGTAACAGTTGGTCGATAGTAAAAAGTCATAGCAAAACCCGTAGCTACTTGTACTAAAAAACAAGTAAGTGTGATCCCCCCTAAACAATAAAATATGTTGACGTGAGGAGGAACATATTTACTAGTTATATCATCTGCAATCGCCTGAATCTCGAGACGCTCTTCGAACCAGTCATATACTTTATTGAGATAGGTAAACCAAGGTAACCCCCCCCGAGAACCGTATATGAGAATTTCATCTCGTACGGCTCAAGCAAAAACATACAAATACTGTTTCAACGGATATGTAATAGAAAATTTGAACTTTTTAGCCACTTGATTCAATTTACCCCGAAGATCCGAAGAAATAAAAATCTGAAATCTGTTCTTTGTGATGATAATGCTAAAAAATATCAAGTTAGCTCATCCGTCTTTCTTTTTTATATTGATTATTACAGGCCTCTTGAATCTTCTCTTCCCCTATTTAGTATTTTATTTGAGTTTTTTTGCGTAATGAAAATTGACTATTCTTTTACTTTTGATAGGAATTCTCTTGTTGAGACCCTATGAATCACTTAAAACCTCAGATTCATACTAGAACCACGATGATTCATCAAAAAGTCCCCAAACAAAACTCAAAGGTTCTCTGAGTAAGAACCATTTGATCATCACTTATTTAATGAATAGATGTAATGACTCAACAAAATCCAGAGAAATAGTTGTACTTCCGTCAAAGTACATAGTTCTGAAAGAATAAAAATTGTTTGACTTAGGAAATACCCTTTTTCATTTTTTTTTGAGTCCGGTTACGAGGTTTGAATAATAGGTATGAATCATAGTCCAAATATTTCTTTTCTTGATCTAGTCAATATATTTCGTGCTCCGGAAACTAGAATAAATATAAATATCCGACCCGACGAGGTAGAATCATCTCTATCGAGATGACAGATCCATTTTCTGTATATCAATAGGATCAATTATAACAAGTCACACACTCATATTCCGGAAATACCGAAACAAAGGAATTTCACGGTCGAACTACCAAAATAAAATGGACTAGAAATCCGAGTCCTAAGTTGTTTTTTTTTTTTACTAGTACTTCATTGCTCTTATGAACCTAACTCACTGAAATTCCATCCAATAGAACGGAAGAATTATAAATCTCCAAAATAATAGATAAGAATACCGCAAATAGGGCCATTGCGACTCCCATAAGAGGAGTAGTACCCCAGCCCGGAGCTACTTTACCATATTCCGAATTCAACGGTTTCAATAAATCCCCTACAAGAGTTCGTCTTGGCCCAGATCTAGAACTACCCTCAACAGTTTGTGTAGCCATAAATACTATTTCATCGGTTGAGATCTGTTGACTTTGTATACCATTCCATTGTAGTTGTAAATAAACTATCTTATTGTAGACCCATCGCGATCTTGAAATCGAATAATGGAAACAGCAACCTTAGTCGCCATCTCCATATCTGGTTTACTTGTAAGCTTTACTGGGTACGCCTTATATACTGCTTTTGGGCAACCCTCTCAACAACTAAGAGACCCATTCGAGGAACACGGGGACTAGTCGAAGTAACGAACCTCCCAATATGGCATATTGGGAGGTTCATTACTTCAATTGAGATAATGAAAAATCATTTCATTTTTTTAGTCGGAACCTTAGGAGGTTCTCGAAAAAAGATAGCGAAAAAAATTATCCCTAGAGTAGAGACTAACAGGAATGTATAAACCAATGCTTCCATAGATTCGATCGTGGTTTACAATTATAGCTTCCAAATCTATTCATCTTGGATCATTTATCAATCAGATTCAGATAAAGAAAGGGAAAGAGTCAAAGAAAAAGCAGTGATTCAAGTCACGATTTCTCCGTCACCTATCCCATGTAAAAAAAATCAAATTCAAATATAGGCGAAAAATACCAGAGCAATGTTGTATCAGACTGTCTGTCTCCTTGTGGTTGGATCTCCAATTTTTTGGAATGTTCCAAATTCCACTTGAGCATCCAAATCTGGATCAATACCAGCAAAAACATCCCGGAACAAGGTTCTAGCGCCATGCCAAATGTGTCCGAAAAAGAAAAGCAAAGCAAATGAAGCATGCCCGAAAGTGAACCAACCCCTTGGACTGCTACGAAAAACACCGTCGGATTTCAAAGTAGCCCGATCCAATTCAAAAATTTCCCCCAATTGGGCGCGTCTAGCATATTTTTTCACAGTAGCTGGATCACTGTAACTAACTCCATTAAGTTCGCCACCATAGAATTCAACAGTTACACCTACTTGTTCGACACTATACTTTGATTCTGCCCTTCTAAAAGGAACATCGGCTCTCACAATTCCATCTCCATCTACCAAAACCACTGGAAATGTTTCAAAAAAAGTAGGCATACGACGTACAAAAAGCTCGTGTCCTTCTTTATCTCTAAAGATAGGGTGTCCTAACCATCCAACAGCTATTCCATCCCCATTGTCCATTGAGCCCGCTCTGAATAATCCTCCCTTTGCCGGATTATTACCAATGTAATCATAAAAAGCTAATTTTTCGGGAATTTTCGACCAAGCTTCCGATAAACTCAGATTTTCAGCTAGTCCAGCACCAACTCTTCGATATATTTCTTGCTGAAAATATCCCTGATCCCACTGATAACGAGTAGGACCAAATAATTCAATCGGGGTAGTTGCTGAACCATACCACATAGTTCCAGCAACAACGAAAGCTGCAAAAAACACAGCAGCGATACTACTGGAAAGGACAGTTTCAATATTTCCCATACGTAATCCTTTGTATAGACGTTGAGGCGGACGGACACTAAGATGGAATAGACCTGCTAATATGCCTAATGTCCCCGCTGCAATATGATGAGAAGCTATGCCTCCTGGAACAAAAGGATCAAAACCTTCCGCGCCCCACGCTGGATTTACAGGTTGTACTTTTCCAGTTAGTCCATAAGGATCGGACACCCATATTCCAGGACCATACAAGCCTGTTACATGAAATGCACCAAAACCAAAGCAAGCTACCCCTGAAAGAAATAAATGAATTCCAAAAATCTTAGGCAAATCCAAAGAGGGTTTTCCTGTACGTTCATCACAGAATATTTCTAGGTCCCAATACACCCAATGCCAGATAGCTGCCAAGAAGCACAAGCCGGAAAACACAATATGTGCACCTGCCACACCTTCGTAACTCCAAATACCCGGATTCGTTATAGTTCCCCCTGTAATACTCCAACCGCCCCATGAATTGGTTATTCCTAAACGAGTCATGAAGGGTATAACGAACATACCCTGTCTCCACATTGGATCAAGAACGGGGTCAGAGGGATCAAAAACCGCTAATTCGTATAGAGCCATTGAGCCGGCCCAACCAGAAACCAAAGCTGTATGCATTATGTGGACAGAAAGCAACCGACCGGGATCATTCAATACAACGGTATGAACACGATACCAAGGCAAACCCATGGAAATACCCCTTTATCAAAGATAAATAGACACTATGTAACTTTATCGCATTGGACTAAAAAACTAAAATATATATATACTATGTACCTAACCTTTTTCAGTAGATTATCTATGAACAAGGGTTAATATTTATTTATTTTATTCCGTTACATTGGAAATAATGGAAAATTTCTGTTCATAGGAACAAAGAGAAGCAGATCTATTCTATACCCGATAAGTAACAATACGCAATGGGGAATTGATTTCATTTTTGGAAAACGAATGCATAAACACTTATTGATTATTCGAACGATCCCCTCATAAGAATTTTTCTTTATTCATTCCGTATTTCTGTATGAACCCTCCAATCTATGTATAAAATAGGAGAAACAGAAATAAAAATTATGAGGACAATAAATTCATTGTTACGTTTCCACATCAAAGTAAAATAGAGTACTTTAATTTCTTTTTTTTTAATGCCCATTGGTGTTCCAAAAGTACCTTTTCGGAGTCCTGGAGAGGAAGATGCAGTTTGGGTTGACGTATAGTGCGACTTGTCAGACATATTGGGTCATATGGGATTTACCCGTTCTCTCTCCCGATCGAGATATCCTCTGTTTCGCCCAAGAAAGATTGATTGAACCTTCAAAAACTCGGAGCGCGAAGTACAATTAAATCAAATTTTTTTAGAGATCAAAAATCTAAATTAGAAGAATTTATGGTTGGCTTGTACCAATATTCAGGCTCCGTTCAGAAAATACCAAATTGGTAATATAGGTACCATTACCACTTGTATCATAAAGGATTTTTATACCGGGTTATCTCAAACTACCAATCAATGGAATAGTATAATAAAAATAAAAATATCAAATAGTTTGGCGGAAGGCATGAAAAGAATTGAAAAAAATCGTAAAAAGTGGCACTGACATAATTTGCCCTATATGTGCAAATATAATTCGGTAGATATTTACCCGGAGTAGAACATGAACCTAAAAGAAATAAATGGGCCCATTTAGGAACAAGAAAATGACATCGTGATTTGAATCTCGATGAAACAATACATCAATGAGAGGTTAGTTCAATAATTTTTTTGAATTCTTTTTTTTTTTTTTATTTTATTATAGATAGGGGTTTCTAGGGAAGGAAGCAATGTTTCTTGAAAAATAGAATAATATAAGAAAAAGTTCCTTCATTTTCATTAGAGAAAAACAAAAAACCCTGTTAAAAAAAAAAGAAATAGGACTGGAATCGACACATTGATTTTTTTTTGCTTTTTTGAACCGTATGCATCCAAAGGTGCATGTACGGTTACTAAAGGATACAATTTTGTCCTAATCAACCGACTTTATCGAGAAAGATTACTTTTTTTAGGCCAAGAGGTTGATAGCGAGATCTCGAATCAACTTGTTGGTCTTATGGTATATCTTAGTATAGAGGACGATACTAAGGATCTTTATTTGTTTATAAACTCCCCCGGTGGATGGGTAATACCAGGAATAGCTATTTATGATACTATGCAATTTGTGCCACCTGATGTACATACAATATGCATGGGATTAGCCGCTTCAATGGGATCTTTCATTCTGGTCGGAGGAGAAATTACCAAACGTCTAGCATTCCCTCACGCTTGGCGCCAATGAGTTTTTTATTTGAAAAAAAAAGACTATGCCTTCGCCATATGGAACATGAATAATAAGTAATAATAGCATGGCATTTTTAGTTCGATATGAACGAACAAACCTTTTTTGTTTTTTCATAACATGAAATTATGTATCGAAATAGTAGTATGAAACAAAGGTTATTTCCGATTTGATCTTATGTGTCGGAGGTCTGTTTCAGCGTCACAAACCATTTTTCTTACACACCAGAAGTGCCTTTCTGATATTAATGTTATAAAAAAGAAAAAAAAAAGATCTTTTTTCCTTACCTTATTTGATCGGGTAAGAAAAAACCTTGGGATTGCTAAATTAAAGACGAGATAAATAAGAAATATATAAAGCAACAGAACCATCATAGTATTTTTGACTTCTACGAAAGGAAGGGTGGTAAATGGATCATTCAACGATCTGGATCGGATGGACTCTATTTGTTTCTAGTACCTTTGTCCCTTTCTTTGGCGGACGGAAGGGAAAGGTCAATTCCATTGCGAAGCCGTATGCAATGTACAAAAGATGCCTGTACGGTTGTTCAATTCTATCTTTTTCTTATTGTTATTTTTATTCCTTCCTTTCGACCAATCGTGTGAGATAGAGGAGCCGCTCATGATGGATGTTATATAATCAGGGTTATGATTCACCAACCTGCTAGTTCTTTTTATGAGGCACAGGCAGGGGAATTCATCCTGGAAGCAGAAGAACTACTGAAACTTCGCGAAACCCTCACAAGGGTTTATGTACAAAGAACGGGCAACCCTTTATGGGTTGTATCCGAAGACATGGAAAGGGATGTTTTTATGTCAGCAACAGAAGCCCAAGCTTATGGCATTATTGATCTTGTAGCGGTCGAAAATGCTGGGGATCCCGTGTAAATACATGATTCCATTTCAAACCGTAATTTGAATTTTCCGTGATTTGATATTGAATATTTTTATTTTACCCAAGTAAAATATTCATTCAATTGAAGGGAAAAAATTC